CTGCAACACCTCTAACAGAGGAACAAATAGTCAATTTGGAAAGAACTTATTGTCAGCCTCTTTCAGATATGAATCTATCTGATTCAGAAGGGAATAACTTGCATCAGTATCTCAGTTTCAATTCAAACATGGGTTTGATTCACACTCCATGTTCTGAGAAGTATTTACCATCCGGAAAGAGGAAAAAACGGAGTCTTTGTCTAAAGAAATGCGTTGAGAAAGGGCAGATGTATAGAACCTTTCAACGAGATAGTGCTTTTTCAAATCTCTCAAAATGGAATCTGTTCCAAACATATATGCCATGGTTCCTTACTTCGACAGGGTGCAAATATCTCAATTTCACCCTTTTAGATACTCTTTCAGACCCATTGCCGATACTAAGTAGCAGTCAAAAATTTGTATCCATTTTTCATGACATTTTTCATGATATGATGCATGGATCAGATATATTACGGCCAATTCCTCAGAAGATTCTTTCACAATGGACTCTGATAAGTGATATTTCGAGTCAATGTTTACAGAATCTTCTTCTGTCCGAAGAAATGATTCATCGAAAGAATGAGTCACCCATTCCATTGATATGGGCACATCTGAGATCAAAAAATGCTCGGGAGTTCCTCTATTCAATCTTTTTCCTTCTTCTTGTTGCTGGATATCTCGTTCGTATACATCTTCTCTTTGTTTCCCGAGCCTCTAGTGAGTTACAGACAGAGTTAGAAAAGATCAAATCTTTGATGATTCCATCATACATGATGGAATTTCGAAAACTTCTGGATAGGTATCCTACATCTGAACTGAATTCTTTCTGGTTAAAGAATCTCTTTCTAGTTGTTCTGGAACAATTAGGAGATTCTCTGGAAGAAATACGGGGTTCTGCTTCTGGTGGCAACATGCTATTGGGTGGTGCTTATGGGGTCAAATCAATACGTTCTAAGAATAAATATTGGAAGATCAATCTCATCGATCTTGTAAGTATCATACCAAATCCCATCAATCGAATCATTTTTTCGAGAAATACGAGACATCTAAGTCGTACAAGTAAAGAGATCTATTCATTGATAAGAAAAATAAAAAACGTGAACGGTGATTGGATTGATGAGAAAATAGAATTCTGGGTCGCGAACAGTGATTCGATTGATGATGAAGAAAGAGAATTCTTGGTTCAGTTCTCCACCTTAACGACAGAAAAAAGGATTGATAAAATTCTATTGAATCTGACTTATAGTGATCATTTATCAAAGAATGACTCTGGTTATCAAATGATTGAACAACCGGGATCAATTTTATTACGATACTTAGTTGACATTCATAAAAAGGATCTAATGAATTATGAGTTCAATAGATCCTGTTTAGCAGAAAGACGGATATTCCTTGCTCATTATCAGACAATCGCTTATTCACAAACCTCGTGCGGGGCTAATAGTTTTCATTCCCCATCTCCTCCCTTTTCACTCCGCTTATCCCTATCCCCTTCTAGAGGTATTTTAGTGATAGGTTCTATAGGAACTGGACGATCCTGTTTGGTAAAATACCTAGCGACAAACTCCTATGTTCCTTTCATTACGGTATTTCCGAACAAGTTCCCGGATGACAAGCCTAAAGGTTATCCTATTGATGATATTGATGATATTGATGATAGTGACGATACCTATATTTATGATAGTGACGATATTTATATTGATGGTAGTGATGATGACCTTGATATTGATACGGAGCTGCTAACTATGTATATGGCGCCAGAAATAGACCAATTTGATATCACCCTTCAATTCGAATTAGCAAAAGCAATGTCTCCTTGCATAATATGGATTCCAAACATTCATGATCTGCATGTGAATGAGTCGAATTACTTATCCCTCGGTTCTCTCGGTCTATTAGAGAACTATCTCTCCAGGGATTGTGAAAGATGTTCCACTGGAAAGATTCTTGTTATTGCTTCAACTCATATTCCCCAAAAAGTGGATCCCGCTCTAATAGCTCCGAATAAATTCAATACATGCATTAAGATACGAAGGCTTCTTCTTCCACAACAACGAAAGCACTTTTTCATTCTTTCATATACTAGGGGATTTCACTTGGAAAAGAGGATGTTCCGTACTAACGGATTCGGGCCCATAACCATGGGTTCCAATGCGCGAGATCTTGTAGCACTTATCAATGAGGCCCTATCAATTAGTATTACACAGAAGAAATCCATTATAGAAACTAATACAATTAGATCAGCTCTTCATAGAAAAACTTGGGATTTTCGATCCCAGATAAGATCGGTTCAGGATCATGGGATCCTTTTCTATCAGATAGGAAGGGCTGTTGCACAAAATGTACTTCTAAGTAATTGCCCCATAGATCCTATATCTATCTATATGAAGAAGAATTCATGTAAGGGAGGGGATTCTTATTTGTACAAATGGTACTTCGAACTTGGAACGAGTATGAAGAAATTAACGATACTTCTTTATCTTTTGAGTTGTTCTGCCGGATCGGTCGCTCAAGATCTTTG